TTTGTATCGTTTTGGCGGCATGGCCGAGTGGTAAGGCGGAGGACTGCAAATCCTTGTTCCCCAGTTCAAATCCGGGTGTCGCCTGGTTCTAATTAACAAAACAAAAAACTATAAATCCCTTATTGACTATCGACTACTATAACTCATATAACCTAGAACTCGCGGCTTATTCTCCAGTCGAAGGGAAAGAGAGGAGTAGGTTTCTTGATACATACTTTATTCTAAGTATACGAGAGTTCTCAAAAGTGAAAGTTCTGTAAATTCTTGTGGATAGAACACAAGGAAAGATTTTTACTTTAGTAAATAGTGGAAGGAATACCGTGAGATCCATTCATTCCCTTCCATTTTTTTTTGGTTACTGACTGGTCAGCGGGGGGGGTTAGTAATTGTGGAAAAGAAAGACGAAATAGAGTTTGTATACAAACTCAAAAAAGTCGCTGAGAACTTAAGGTATTAGATTGGTTCATTAAATTAATAGTACAAAAAGGATAGTCCAAAATATTTTGACTCTGTACCATGGATTTCACTATTATTAGTAAACAATAAGGGAATAATTCCTTCATATTCATAGAAATAAGGGACATAATTCACATGGATATTGTAAGTCTCGCTTGGGCTGCTTTAATGGTAGTCTTTACGTTTTCTCTTTCACTTGTAGTATGGGGAAGAAGTGGACTCTAGAAATATTCCTTAATTAATTACTCATTGAGTTTTTAGTTGAGGAATAAAACTGTATCATTTGTTTTAGATTTATAGATCGCTCCAGAAAGTGTTTTTAATTTTTAATTAAAGATAATAAAGAAATGTCAATAAAAGAAATATTTAACTAATTCCCATGTTTATATTTCGATTCGAAACGAAATCTAGATGATAGGAAATAGATTTGATTTTGTTGTGCTTTATCGATTTCTTTCATATCGGGTTTTACGTGTTAAAAATGGATGAGGTTTACTATATTCTTTATTCTTTTTCATTTCAAAAAGATCGAAGAAGTTTCCACACCATAGAACTCTTTCAAGCATCTATCCACTCGTCAATCAATTCAATTACTTTACTTCTTGAGTTGGCAATGATAAAAAAAGATTACTAAGTTGGTTTTTTATTAAGATATACCATATTTTTCTTTCTTTGATTCTTTTGGCAGATACTGCGTTTATATTTTAAAGAACCCGAAATCGCAGAATTCGAGCTATAAAATAAACGTAAGGTAAGAGTTGCCTTTCGATTAGTTCGGATTGATCAGACTGAATCCAAATGGATCAAATAGATGGAGCAAAAAAAGAGAATTGGGGTCGCTATGTACATACCATATATGAAGATATATATTGTGGATTGATCGATATTCAATTAAGTCTGTATCTTTATTCGAGTTATAGGACAACTTCCTACACGAAAAAAAAACACTAATCGAATTAATAGTATGGTAGAAAGATTCATATGAATCTTTCTACCATACTATATAAATCTCATTGAATATTGCTGATTCTAGCCTGCTCATTTCAATTACGAAATGAAATTGGAATTTTATTTTGATTTTTCAATCATTTATAAAGAACTAAGAAGTCAAGTTTCATTCAAATTAATCATTTTGGCTGACCGTTTTTACATAAATAATAAGTAAAAAAGCAGTAGGAACTAGAATGAATAGTGCAGTAGCAATAAATGCGAGAATATTTACTTCCATAATCTCATCGTTTTTTTACTTCGCATTAACTCGGGATTTAATCCCATAGAGATGATAAAAATTTTACCTGTAAATTTGAATTCAATGGAATGAATTACTTCTTCATGATATTGAATCAGATTAATATCATGAATAACAATATCTGAGCTATCATATCAATTCGCCGTCGCGAATTGAATAGTATAACATAGGAAGATCTTTTATCCATACTGAATCAAAAAAAAAATGGGATTTGTCATCTAATCAACAATTCCGTTATTTAGCATTCTTTTTTTTGATTCTTTTTCCATAATCTGTCGTCTTCCTTGTACAATCAACCATCTAATGAAGTTTCACTTTTCCTTTTCCACTCACACTGGTTACAAAACCCCCAAAACAATAAAAAAAAATAGAATATTCTAGCAAATTCATTTTCATTATTTTTTTAGGATGTTTGTTCGTAGAACTTTTACTTAATAAAACTTTAATAAAAAAAAAATTACAAACAAAAGTCTTATTTTTTATTTAGTATTATTAATAATTATTAATAATTTAAAATGGAAAATTAAGAAAAAAAGAAAAAAGGATTCTTCAGTACTTCATTACAAAGAGTCTAAAAAGGAAGGGATAGGATCTTTCTTTGATCCTTCTTTTCTTACTATCGCTCCTCCTTTTCGTGAATTGAATACTAGGTCGCATATATGAAAAGTTCAACGTGAAATTTGAATGAGATAAAAAGTTTGAACTTGAAATTGGTTAGTCTTAATAATTCAGATGGGACAAAACTGGGAACAGAAAGAGAGATAAGATTAATTGGAAAAGTATTTTGTCAAGATAATTTTAATAAAAAAAAAATGGGTATGAGTCTAGTACTAAATATCTCTTCTAGGAATCAGTTCTAGTTCAAATACTGAAAATTATTCGATTTGTTTGATAAGAAACAACTAAAAAATCCAAAAGGAAAAAATAACTAAGAATCATCAAATGAATTCCTATTGAAAGTCAAATTCTATTGTTGTCCTTTTTCAAAAAAGTGGAAAGATGAGTGGATATTTTTTTTTATTTTATTATTGGATCCGTCGGGACTGACGGGGCTCGAACCCGCAGCTTCCGCCTTGACAGGGCGGTGCTCTAACCAATTGAACTACAATCCCAGGGAACTACAGTATAGAGTATCCAGTTTTTTTTATGATTTGATTGAAAATATTTCGAGTTACCATTTTCGTGTTGGAACAGAGCCACAAGTGATATATTGATCTCCACGTGAATATACACTTTAGTGAGAACAACACCAATTACTAGTCAATTTTCCTTGTTTCAAAATCAAGTGAGAATAAATCTTTCAATAAAGAAAAAGGGTTTTCTTTTTTTTTCTATTTAGAGTTTAAATATTTAAACTTAAAGATTATAACATAATCTCAATCTAGATCAAAATTCCCATTTCCATGAACAAAAAAAATAGAGTATATAGCAGAAAATTGGATTCTTTTTATCATCCTTTTCGGAAGAACAAATAAAATATCTTCATCTCATAATGGATGAGCGAATTATTGGGCCGAGCTGGATTTGAACCAGCGTAGACATATTGCCAACGAATTTACAGTCCGTCCCCATTAACCGCTCGGGCATCGACCCAGGAAGAATCAATTCAATTTTAGGCTTATTCATAATCTATGATCAACTTCCTTTTGTAGTACCCTACCCCCAGGGGAAGTCGAATCCCCGTTGTCTCCTTGAAAGAGAGATGTCCTGAACCACTAGACGATGGGGGCATACGTGCCCAACTGCCATCATACTATGAACATAGTATGAGCAGTTTTTTGAAATTGTCAATATAATAGAATGGAATAATTCGATTCACAAGGATCTTTCCGGATTCTATGATTCCATAGAATTCTTTTGTCATTTCAATTTAATTTAGGAATTATTCATTCTAACCATTCGCTATAAAATATAGAATAGAATTCTATATTTTAGAATTTAAATCTAATATTAATTAATATAGAACTCGAGATAATATGAAATGAAAGAATCCTTTCATTAAGGGATTTGTCTACTATAAAAAAAAAGAAAAAAAAAATCAGGTAGGTGTAAGTTAAACAAAAACGATTACTACTACCTATACCTAATCCGGATTTCAAAACGAGTCCCTAACTACTATCCATCTACTTATGTATTGTATAGTATATAATAAGTTAGTGTATGTAATATATGTACATAGATCTATTTTCTATGTATATACATAGTGACTCGGCCAAGAATTGGCTAAAAGGGCCCTTTTAACTCAGTGGTAGAGTAACGCCATGGTAAGGCGTAAGTCATCGGTTCAAATCCGATAAGGGGCTTTTCATAAAACCCCATTATATTTGAACGGGGAATACAGATATATTGATATTTTTAACGTACAAAGTAAACAACTTTCTAAGTATAATAAGTTATACTTAGGTTATACTATAGTAGTTATAAAGTTGAACTAAAATTAATTATATTATAATGATAAGATAAGTCGTTTCTCGAATCAGCAACTATTCCTATTTTCTATTATTTAAATCAAATTCATTGAAATGGAAAGATTCGAAATCAACAAATGAAAAAGTAAGTGGACCTAACCTATTGAATCATGACTATACCCGCTATTCTGATATTCAAATTTGATAGAGATTCAATTGGAACAGTTGACCTTTTATTTTTTTTTTCTTTAAACTCTGCATGAATTTGTCGATATTTCCGATTAAATCTTTGTATTCCTAGCTGAATAAATTGGCTAGTCTTTTCCTCCTAGAGAGTCGAAAACTTTTATTACAACTCACAACAAAAAAAGCCATTTTCCATATCTTTTTTTCTTTGATTTCAAAACGGAATGAATTTCGATCTTATCTATCGAATAAGATTTCGATATAGTGTGGGTTCATGTACCAACTATCTCTATATCTATGCATCCCGTATTTATGTTCCGACAATGGTATGGAGACTGCATCTGTGAAAGAAACTTTCATTTCAAGTTTCCTATTTTTTACTTAAATTTAAATTCCATACGATATTCAATAAACAATCAAAAATAGGAAATTCGATCTTTTTTGAATAGATAAAAAGTAAATAGAAAAATATTCGAAGTATCTTTCTTCGACCCGTGAAAATGAAACAATATATTCTGACATTTCCGACTGATCTGAAAGAAAAAAACGAACTATAAACAGACAAAAAATAAACATATAAAGAAGAGTCTCTAAAGATAGTTATTTCTTTTACTCCATTTTACGAGCAAGATGCAACAATAAGCTTAATTTAATTAGGTTTTCGGGTAAAAGGGTTGGTTTGAAGATCAATCCATAGGGAG